ATATATTCTATATATCTATACTTATATATACTAGAATTCTATATATATAATAAGAATATTCTATTAGAATATAAGAATAATATTTAGTTCTATTTTCTATAATATGTATAATATAAGATTAGAAGATATAAAAATAGAAGAATTTCTATTCTAACTTCTAATTTTCTAATTTATAGCTAATTTCTATAATATATTAGAATATCTAAATATTCTCTTTCTATAGAAGTATATAAGTAAGGTAAGTATAATGTAGAATAGAGATAAGAATAGAATATATAAATAATAGAATATAATATATCTACTAAGTAGATATTAAGATATAGATATATAGATATGAAAATAAGATATAAAAAAATATATAGAATATAAATAAATAGAAATTCTAAATATAAAAAAAGAATACTAATATCTAATAATATAAAAAGAAGAAAAAAGAATATAGAATCTAAAAATAGAAAAGAAAGATAAAAAATGATGAAGACAATAAAGCCATTGTTACGTTTCCATATTAAAGTAAAGTATAGCACTTCTTTTTTTTCTTTATCTTAATGCCCATTGGTGTTCCAAAAGTACCTTTTCGGAGTCCTGGAGAGGAAGATGCAGCTTGGGTTGACGTATAGTGCGACTTGTCAGACATATTGGTCATATGGTATTTCCCCGTTATCTCCCCCGATCGAGTATTCTCTGTTTCGCCCAATCCAATAGATATCTATTCAATATTGTATTGATTGAACCATCAATAATTCGGAGCGTGACGCACAATAATTCCTATTGGGGATCAATATTATCAATTAGAATAATTGATGGTTTACTTGGACTGAGAAAATAAAGTATCAATAAAGTATCCAGGCTCCGTTCAGATAATTCCAAATTGGAAATGGTAAGAGTAAAGTAATAGAATTGGAGTGTAAATTTAGTAATATAAATATTAAATATAAAAAATCTAATAATATAGACTCTAAAAATAGACTAAAAATATACTAAAAATAGAAATACGAATTAAGAATATATATCTAAAAATTATCTAATCTAATAATATTAGATAATTAAATAAGAAATATGAAATAAAGAATATAAAAATAAAATAGAAATCTTAATTAAATTATTAATAAATTAGTAAATTCATTAGTAATTAAATAGAATATCTAATATAACTTACTATAATAGAACTAGAATAGAATCTATTATGATGATTACACGATTACCGCTTGTATCATAGGTTATCTTAGACTTACTATCGGGATAATCTCAAACTGCCTACCAATGGAGTAGTATGATGAATATATCAAATAGTTTGGGGAAAGGTATGAAACGAATTGAAAAAAAAAAAAAAAGAAGTGGTACTTAACCCATTTGCCCTATATGCGCAAATGGAATTCGGGCAAATCTTCCTCCGGAGTAGAACAAGAACCTAAAAGAATTGAAAGGGCCCATTCAGGAACAAGAAAATGACATCGCTATTGGAATTTCGATGAAACAATACATCAATGAGAAGTTAGTTCAATAAGTTCATAAAATTCTTTTTGATTTTCTACATGATAGAATATAGGGAAGGGGAAGAAGGCCAAAACTCATGTTACAAAAAAAAAATAGAAGAAAAGCAAAACGCTTCATTATAAAAACAAAAATATGTTACAAAAAAAGAAATAGGACTGGAATCAACACATTGATTTTTTTTCGCAATTCTTTTGAACCGTATGCATCCAAAGGTGCACGTACGGTTCCTCAGGGATACAATTTTGCCCTAATCAACCGACTTCATCGAGAAAGATTACTTTTTTTAGGCCAAGAGGTTGATAGCGAGATCTCGAATCAACTTGTTGGTCTCATGGTATATCTCAGCATAGAAGATGATACTAGGGATCTTTATTTGTTTATAAACTCTCCAGGCGGATGGGTAATACCAGGAATAGCCATTTATGATACTATGCAATTCGTGTCGCCGGATGTACATACAATATGTATGGGATTAGCCGCTTCAATGGGATCTTTCATTCTGGTCGGAGGAGAAATTACCAAACGTCTCGCATTCCCTCACGCTTGGCGCCAATGAGTTTTTATTTGATAAAAAAAAAAAAAGAAGACTATGCCTTCGCTGTATCGAATATGAATCAAATAAAGAATAAGTAATAATAGCATGGCACTTCGAGTTCGATATGAACAAACCATTATTGTTTTTTTTTATAACATGAGATTTTGTATCGAGATAGTAGTATGAAAGAAGGGTTATTCCCAATTTATGTGTCAAGAGTAAATTTCAGCGTCACAAACCCTTTTTCTTCCACACCAGAAGTCTCTTTCTTATCTTAGAGTAAAAAAAAAATGGAAAAAAAATCATTTGATCCTTCTTGGATCGTATCAAAAAGAAACTTTGGGATTGCTAAACCACAGACGAGATAAATAGATAAATATATAAAGCAACAGAACCATCATAGTATTTTTTTTTTTACTACTAGAAAAGGAAGGGTGGTAAATGGATCATTTAACGATTTGGATTGGATGGGTTCTCTTTCTTCTTTTCGATAGAAGAAATTCCATTGCAGAGCCGTATGCAATGTACAAAAGATGCCCGTACGGTTGTTTCATTCTATTTTTTCTTGTTATTTGAATTCCCCCTTACTTTAACCCAATCGTGCGAGATAGAGATAGAAGAACCGGAACCGTTCATTATGTTATATCAATATCATCAGGGTTATGATTCACCAACCTGCTAGTTCTTTTTACGAGGCACAAGCAGGGGAATTTATCCTGGAAGCAGAAGAACTATTGAAGCTTCGCGAAACCCTCACAAAAGTTTATGTACAAAGAACGGGCAACCCTTTATGGGTTATATCCGAAGATATGGAAAGGGATGTTTTTATGTCAGCAACAGAAGCCCAAGCTCATGGCATCGTTGATCTTGTAGCGATCGAAAATGAAAATACTGGTGGGGATTTCGTATAAATATAGAATTCCATTTCAAAATTTGAATTTTCTGTGTGAATAGAAATCATTCATAATAATCAACCATCCGGTTAAGATCGATCTAAGCCAACCCGCTCTATTCTATCTAGAATGAGATTATATAGACACAACATGCCAACCATTAAACAACTTATTAGAAACGCAAGACAGCCAATAAGAAATGTCACGAAATCTCCCGCTCTTCGAGGATGTCCTCAGCGTCGAGGAACATGTACTAGGGTGTATGTGCGACTCGTTCAGTTCAGATCATAAGTTTGAATAAATGCAAAAATTTTTTCCAGTATAAACGACCACTACCAACGAATTTGGATAGATAGAGTGGAAGACGGCCATTTAATTGACTATTATCTAAAAATGATGATCTATCATCTACGTATTATGTTATGGAATTTATGGTTTCTATTGGTGCAAATCCAATCACTCCGTTTGAGATGAGAAGCAATTCTCCATTGGTAGCAAATAGTTATCCATTAAGCGGAGGAAATAGTCTTATAAGAAGCAAAAAGGTTATGCTCCTATTTTTTAAAAAACGGACTAACAGGGTCAGCTACCTAGCCAACTTTCAGAATTAAATGCCGTCACTGTATGGATAGCTTTTTTGTGAAAAGGACTATTACTTTCTAATTAGAATTGAAAAAAGAATTCTAATTGAATAATGGATGGGTAGAGCCAAAGAGTGTGAACTATACAAGTTCACAATAAAATTCGATGAAATGAAAGAAGAGGCTCCGGTGTATAGAGAGGACCTCACCGTTTAAAAAGTTGCCATAAAAACGAGGGAACCCACTATTCTTTTTTATTTAGTAGCAGTCAAATTTCTTATTTCCAGGCGAGATACCTGGAAGAAAGAAAAAATCGTGGTCGGGAAGGTCATAGTCGCAAAAGCCATTGGAATTTATATTTTATATATCGGAAGAATCCGTTTTGTTATTAATCGACCGGAGGAAAAGGATGACTGAAAGAAGATAAATCAATTAGTTATTCAATAAAGTTTCATTTGAGTCAATGACCAGAGTTAAACGAGGATATACAGCTCGGAGACGTCGAAAAAAAATTCGTTTATTTGCATCAACCTTTAGAGGGGCTCATTCAAGACTGACTCGAATGACTACTCAACAAAGAATGAGAGCTTTGGTTTCCTCTCATCGAGATAGGAACAGGAAAAAGAGAGATTTTCGTCGTTTGTGGATCACTCGGATAAATGCAGTAACTCGTGAGGATAGGCTATTCTATAGTTATAGCCTATTAATACACAATCTGTACAAGAGACAATTGCTTCTGAATCGTAAAATACTTGCGCAAATAGCCCTATCAAATAAGAATTGTTTTGATATGATTTCCAATAAAATCATCAATCAACAAGAAAATAGAAATCAAATAAAGGAAGAAAAGAATCTTAATAGTTAATAGACTCTACTATAATAGGAAACAAGAATGATTGAAACAGAATTTCCCGGAGAATGGACTCCGGGAAGATAGAAGAAAAAAAAAATGAAGATTTGAGTAGTAGGAATAAACGACCATCTTTCAAGAAAAAAAGATTTCTTCCCCATTTTTCCTTTTTTATAACACAAGAATCAAATCTGGATTCTAGTTTTTTTTTGAGCAAAACATTAATCTGAGCTTGAATTCCGATTGGAGTTTTGAGGAGTATATCTATTTATTTTTAGTTCTAGGACCTGTAGTTCTAGGGATCGACTCCACTCTCTCCAATTGTTTCTCATTATTACGAAAAGGTAACGAAGATAAAATACGAGCTTGTTTTATAGAAATAGTAATTAATCGTTGTTGTTTCAAGGTCAACCTATTCACCCGTCTAGATAAGATTTTTCCTTGTTCACTAATAAATCGACTAATTAAACTCATGTTTCTATAATCGATTCGATCCCCCGATCCAATTGGGGGTAAACGCCTACGAAAAGATCGCTTGGATTTACGAAAAGGTTGTTTGGATTTATCCATGGTTTGCTTATTCCTTGTTTGTTTATTCCTTATATATAAAATTACAATTCTATTTTTTTTCTTATTCATTTAAGATCCGACCAAAATAGGTTTTGGTTTGTATTATATATGTTAAGATGTAAAGTTCTTACTCTTCCCGCTCCTTGGAAAAATCACACACGCATTCTGTTCCATCTATTTCTTTATTTCCCCATGAATCGTAGACTTTTTACAATAGCGACAAAATTTTCTCAATTCTAATCGATTGGGTGTATTGTGTCGATTCTTTTGAGTAATATATCTAGAAATGCCCGGCGATTCTTTATTGACACCCTTTCGAACACAACAGGTACATTCCAAAATCACTAGAATTCTGATATCTTTACCCTTGGCCATGAACCTCCTTTTCATTTTGGATCGACTTCACTTTAGAATTACCCTCATTTTCTTTTTTATCTGAACCAAATACAAAAGAAAATAAAAAATCTATATTCTATATCTATATTCTATATCTATATTAAGAAAAGTTACTAACTAGAAATGGAATTTGTAAATATTTTTTTTTAATTCATTAATATAAGAATATTCAGAATATAGTAATAATTAAGTAATACAATTTTTTCGAACTAGGAATTATTCCTATCCTAATCTCAGTATTTTCTTCTTTATATGTTAGAATTTCGCGCCCCTAGACTGGATTCACATTTCCATTTATTTTCCCAAAAATTCTATCGTAGATTCACTATATTTTGACTGAGGTTCAATACACTTTTTCTTTCTTTTTTCTTTAGGATAGGAAAGAAAAAGGGAGCAAAATTGGAGCCATGTTACCATGTTACGTAGAATTGTATCTCAAATCTTCTTCATTTCTTCACATAGAAAAACAAGAATTCAATCAGAATGAAAAAAAGGGGAATGACAAGGCATCCGGAAATAAACGATTAATTTCTATCAATAGACCCGCTAAAGACCCAAACCATAGAGTGGTTAGCACAGGTGCCGTGGAGAGATATGTTTTTATATCTCGCATTGAAAATCCTCCTTCTTCTTTTATTTTATATTTTCTTTTTTTCTTGTAATTCTTTATTTGTATTGTATATTGTAATACATATATAGTCCTAGTTCGATATTCTAATACATAGATCATAGATAACCCGATCTTGTAGTTCAAGATCATTTGTTTTTGCACGAAATGAAATTAGAATTAGTAATTACTAACTAAAATGCATATGTACAATGACCTAGCAGATGAAATTGCCCCCTAAAAAAGAAAAAAAAAAAATGACAAGAACATTCTCTACCTATATAAATGGGTAGAGGAAAAAAGAAGGATGTGGAAAACAAGACGTGGATTTTATACAATGACACTGTACAAAAATTTTGAAAAGGGATGTAGCGCAGCTTGGTAGCGCGTTTGTTTTGGGTACAAAATGTCACGGGTTCAAATCCTGTCATCCCTACCTATTCTTTATCCTATGGATAGTTACGAGGGATTCATTGAGTAAGATCGGGTAAAATAGAATCTTTCATTTTTACATACTATATGTACGCAATAACCCTTCCCTTGTGGATAAAAAAATTACAATTGTATCTACTCTTATTAGGATATAAGAAAGCGCTCTTAGTTCAGTTCGGTAGAACGCGGGTCTCCAAAACCCGACGTCGTAGGTTCAAATCCTACAGAGCGTGATTCCATTTATTTTATGTTGAATTACAATGAAATAACTTAACAAAACAAAGTAGAATTGCAACTTAAATTTGACCTCCTACAAAGAGGAGGCCAATCAAAAAAAGCGATGTTACTCAATCAAAGGTCCAACTGATCACCGCGCCTGTATTGTAAATATGCAGTTACAAATAATCCTGTTAAAGTAATAGGAATTAGACCTAAGACAATTCCAAATAGAAAAACTTCAATCATTTTGATTTGTTTTAGGGAATAAAAATATAGATAAGATCTATCCCTAAATATTAATCTGAATTATACGTGAATCTCAATGACTAGGAATTGGCAATTGACGCGGGAAGGAACCATAGAATACCTGAAATGAAATATTAGGAGAGACTTTGGTTTTTATTTTTGTCAATTTTTATGAAATTTCATTCATTTCAAATAAGTCGTATCTTGTTCAAACCAATAAATAGAGCTGGGGTTATAGTTGAAGCAGCCAGTAAAAAACCAAAATAACTAGTTAGAATAGGCATGAAAGAGCAAAATGAGATATGTTCTTTTACTACATATATGAATAAAACATTTACCTAAGTCTCAATCCAGATACGACGGTAAGAAAAACTAATTGAAAGAATTCGTTTGGTTCCAATTGAAAGTTCTTGATTCATCAGTCATTATAGGTGGACACTAAAAAAAGATAAAAGATAGATAAGGTGATATAGGTAGAATAAAGGGATTCATTAGCTGTGCCATTGACCGATCCTGTGATTGCGAATATTTGCAATATTTCAAACGGAATTCTATTTCAGTTTACGTAATTTTGTAATATAATAAAAGAATTGAATTCAAAAATAACCTACATTTTGCTCATTTCTTTTTCAATGGATCTAAGGGCTTGATATTCTCTTTTACTTTTTTCATTT